AAGTTGAAGATTTAGTTACGATTAGAAATATCCTTTTGTATCTTCATCCATGGACCCTTTACTTAATATTCATTTCAATTGGAAGTTGATCCAATTTCCCAATTTTGTTTCGCAAGTTCAGAATCCAATTTTTCAATTTTAAATTAACTTTGGATATTTTAAATTAACTTTGGATAGAAATCACGAGAATTTATTTTTTCCCCGAATGGATTATTCAGAGGTAAAGGATTAAATTCCCTGAAGAAATAAAGTTTTTGGTCGGAATATGAATTAAACCGAACGACCCCTTAACTATTAAGTAAGGAGGTTCATAGAACGAATCACACTTTTACCACTAAACTATACCCGCTACAATGATATTATTGTATACAAATGGGCCTTTTGTCAAGCTAGGATCATAAAAAATCATGAAAATGAGAGTGATAACGTTTTGCACAAGGGTTTTCAATTTGATGAGATTTGGAGAAGAGGGCTTATTTACAAAGCCTATACCTTTCGTGTGCGGGAAGAGTGTTGCTAGATACGACTTACCAAAAGCGCTCAAAGCATAACAAAAAAATGCAGTGTCTAAAGTTTCATTTTTGTTATTCGAGAAAAGCAGTCAAGTAACTAAAAAAAGGAAGAAAAATGAATAGGACAGGGTACTTTTGATAGACTAAGTTCGATAAAGTTATCGAGTAAGGATGGAAATAGTCCTTTTTCTTTTGGGTCTTGCTTGAAATATAGTCAAAAAAGCTAGTAAGTCTTTTTGTTGTCAAATAAGAGAAATTTCACTCGAATTTGATGGAATCAAAAAAGGCCCGGTTGGGTAGTGACCGGGCCGGGCCGTGGAAAGAAAAGGGCCTTTCGAAGAAAATCAAAGCAAGGAAGTCCTCGTTCTTTATCTTTCGTTTTCTTTATATTAGATCTTTTGAATTTTGACTTTATCGAAACGGAATAGCTAAGAAAAGTTTTCCCTAATCTTGAGAATCAAAATAAAGAAGGAGAAAGAAAGACGGTTTTGAATCCTTTTTTCATGTGGAATGTAACATATTAATAATTATAATTATCTTTATTCAATAGGGAGAGATGGCTGAGTGGACGAAAGCGGCGGATTGCTAATCCGTTGTACGAGTTATTCGTACCGAGGGTTCGAATCCCTCTCTTTCCGTTTTCGTCGATGACTTGATATTTTCTTTTCTTTCAAATTTCACAAACCCCTTTTTCCTAGTTAAATGTGTGGAATAGATAAAAAATCTTAAGAAAATGAAAAAATAAAGATAGAAAAACGAAAAAACCTTTATTCTTCACGTCCAGGATTACGTCCTGGGTCATTAGATAGGAATCCAAAGATGAAGAGAGAAACAAAGAATATTACTACTGTGTAAACGAAAAGTTTGAGCGTAAGCATTACACAATCTCCAAGAGCCTTTTTGAAAAAAACGAGAAAAGATAATAGATCGTCCATTTTTCTACCCCATATTATATTTTGACACCAAGAAATGAAGTGCTTTCTCGAACTCGAAAATAAGTCTATCAGGTCAAATAAGAGTCTTTGATTCCCCAAGATGACTTCATGCCCATAATGAGATATGGGCGTGGGACCCCAATTCTGTATAAAATCACATAGAAATTAAGGCCTTGCACTGGAAAAAGGGTCAGAATGGGGAAATGTGGCGAGCCGGGTTTGATTTCTCGCGGCGATCAAAGAATTTCAACGTTTGCCTCAAAGATTGCTGCGGGAAAGACTTATTTGATCTTATCAATCGTTAGAAATTTTTCTCGAAGAAATCATGCATTTTCTAGGATAGTCTAGGATAGTATTAAGTATCTTATCGAAAACTTACAGCAGCTTGCCAAACAAAGGCTAAAAGAAAAAAGAAGAGGGGTATGACTGGCATAATATCTACGATTGGATTTAAAAAAGCATAGGCCTCGGGCAATTTGGCAAAGAAAAGACTAGTTGGATAAAGGGCAGAATTAAAACAGATACAGATCAAACTTAAGAGATTAAGCATAGTAGACATTTTGTTCTTGACGATAATTGCAATTTGATTGAGTTCTTGAGATAAGGAAAATGGAAGAAAGTAAGGTAGACAAAAAAATCCTTCTTTTTCTTTGAACCGGCCCAATCAAAAATCCTCCAATTCTCAAAGGCGAATAGAAGAAATCATATTTTCATCTACTATTTTAATTACATTCTATCTAATGATCAATAAATTCAGTCGAATTCTATATCTACACGGGTCAAATTCCTAGCACAAACCTAGAATCTATATAATTCCATTATCCCTTCTCTATAATCTCTTAGCGTAAAATTGTCGCTAGAGATTTGGGCGGGCCTTTACAAAGATTTATTGTAATAATATAATCAAAATAAAAAAAATCCACGTGATACGGGTAGTTGTAAAAAATGTTTCTTTTTTATATAATAAGAATCATAAAATGAATCAAAAAATCGACGTGACAATGGGGCGTAGCCGAGTGGTAAGGCGACGGGTTTTGGTCCCGGTAATCGAAGGTTCGATCCCTTTCGTCCCACAGGCCTAAATAATTATTTCAAATCATCAAATCAAAGGCCTGTTCGACGTTGTAATTCGTTCCGCAATTTGCGTACAATTTTTCATTGAGATAATGGATATTTTCTATTCATTCTTTATTTTTAATTATCCTAATAAGGAGGACTATGAATTCATCTGATACGAACGACGTGGGGCCTAAGTGCCCCTGTTACTGTTACTACTGTAGTACCTATCTTTCGGCAAATCGTCCGAACTCTAATAATTATTATAGTACAGACTATAACCCTAAAAAGAAAAAGACTCAAAACGGGGACGGGATAAATGGGAAGAGGTTTCCCGAGTTGGAAGAGGAAAGTCTTTTTCCACAAACAGACGAAACTGGGCGACAATTTCTTTCTGCTCGGAAAAAGCACGAACCGGCGCTCACGTGCCCCCACGGCAAAAAATGCCATGGGTACAAGCACTCGTACAATAAGGGTCATTGCGAGACTTGTAAGATTTTTTTGGAAGCCTTCCAATCGGGAAGTGGGGCAGGCGAAAGGTGGATCAATGAAAAGATCCAGCGCCTCTCAAAAAAGCGTAAGGCGCTGGAGGCCTTCCAAGGGACCATAAAATCCCTCCTAAAGGAGGCCGCACAAAAACCAAAAACCAAGCTCAATGCTTGGAACCTTGGATTTTGGCACGGAGCGTTACTGTGGTTGCAAAGGCTAAGTCCCGAGGATTGAGAAAATGATTCTCTAAACGAATCAATCCTATGGTTCATAGAAAAAATCTTCCAGTCGAAGATTTATTCGGAAAAACAGACATTATTATGTCTATGTACCGACTGAACCAATGACTAGTCATGATTCCATAATTGAATCAGTTCCATAAGGGGTTCCAAATTAGAGGAATGTTATGGTTAAACTTCGTTTAAAACGCTGTGGTAGAAAGCAACGTGCGACTTATCGAATCGTTGCAATTGATGTTCGCTCCCGAAGAGAAGGAAGAGATCTTCGGAAAGTGGGTTTTTATGATCCGATAAAGAATCAAACGTATTTAAACGTTCCTGCTATTCTATATTTTCTTGAAAGGGGTGCTCAGCCTACAGAAACTGTTCGGGACATTTTAAAGCAGTCGGAGGTTTTTAACGAACTTTGCCCCAATCAAATAAAATTGAATTAATTTAAGGAAATAGGGGGGGTATATGCTCCCCCTTTCTAGAACTTTTATCTATTTTGTTTATTTATTGATTGACTAAATTCGAGATTTTTTTCGACTTCTTATTTTTTCTTCCCCTAGCTAAACTTTTTTGTATCTATGGAGTGCCAATCTAACTCAAGTCCTTATTTTTTTGAATATTTTTCAACCGAATTTTTTATCTTTTTTCATTATATCCTTTTCTTAACCTTTATATTGACAACAATGCATTGACGAAATATAATGCAGCGTGATAAAGGGATCTCTTTTTTGATAACGGGATCTCTTTATTTCCGTCCCATTGGTTTGGTTTTTGCCTGACTTTAGTCAAAATAAGGAGTTCGTTGGATGCGCTTTGATAGACGCATTTTTGCTTGAAAACATTAATAACAATGACATAAGGAAGGATCTATCATTATTTCTGGTTTTTCTTTTATCGGAAAATGTCTTGTATTTTCATATGAGTTATTACGTTTTCTGTTCTTAATCGATTCGAAAATGGGTTTTTATGCTTTGATTCGCTCGTCGAATCATTTTTTTCATTCTGATTATATCTACATACTTTTTCTTCTATTCGGGTTGCTAACTCAACGGTAGAGTACTCGGCTTTTAAGTGCGACTCGGATCTTTTACACATTTAGATGAAGCGATGAATTCATCCATACCATCGGTAAAGTTTGGAAGACCACGACTGATCCTAAAAGGGAATGAATGGAAAAAATAGCATGTCGTAGCAACCAAGAGTTCTGAGAATCTTTTCTTCTTTCCCGATCGGGACAAAACTTTGTTTAACTTATTGGAAGGGAGTCGAATGGATTCAATTTCAAGTTGGGTCGAATGAATAAATGGATAGAGCCCTCTGGCTTCAATTAATTTAATGAAATTATAAGGAACGAAAAAGCAACGAGCTCCTATTCTTAATTTGAATGATTACCCGATCTAATTAGACGTTAAAAATATATTAGTGCCTGAATACGGGTAAGGGCTTATCCGAGAAGCGGATTCTTTATTTTTTCATGAATCCTAAATATTAGCATTCTCCATTCCAAAATGGAGCTGTGTGCGTATAAGAAAGAGTAGATTGATAACAAAATTTCCAAAATCAAAAGAGCGATTGGGTTGAAAAAATAAAGGATTTCTAAACATCTTGTTATCCTAGAACGAATATAAACGACTTCAAGAAAATGGAAAAAGAGAGGATCGAGAATCCGTTGATAAGTTTACCTGTATCCGAGGTATCGCTTCCTTAATCTTACTCGAAAAATACCTTGTTTTGACTGTATCGCACTCTGTATCATTTGATAACTCCCAAAATCCTCTACCTTTGGTTCAAATAGCATTCAAAATGGAGGAATTTCAAAGCTCTTTAGAGCTCGATAGATTTCAACAACACGACTTCTTATATCCACTTATCTTTCAAGAGTATATTTATGCACTTGCTCATGATCATGGTTTACCAAGATGCATTTTGTTGAAAAATGCAGGTTATGACAATAAATTCAGCTTACTCATTGTGAAACGTTTAATTACTCGAATGTATGACCCAAATTTTTGGATTCTTTCTCTGAATGATTCTAAAAAAAATCCACTTTGGGGGCGCAATAAGAATTTTGATTTTCAAATGATATCCGAGGTATTTTCGGTCATTATGGAAATTCCATTTTCACTCCGATTCCTATCTTCCCTAGAAAAGCGCCAAAAGAAAGGGAAAGAGGTAGTCAAATTCGCTAATTTACGATCAATTCATTCCCTTTTTTCTTTTTTAGAGGACAAAATTTCACATTTAAATTATGTGTTCGATATCCTACTACCTTACCCAATCCATCTCGAAATCGTAGTGCAAGCTCTTCGCTACTGGCTAAAAGATGCTTCGTCTTTGCATTTATTAAGAGTCTTTCTCCACGAGTTTCATAATTGGAATAGTCTTCTTACTTCACAGAAAGTCAGTCCTTCTTTTTCAGAAAGAAATCAAAGATTCTTCTTCTTCCTATATAATTTTCGTGTATATGAATACGAATCCGTCTTTGTCTTTCTTCGTAACCAATCTTTTCATTTACGATCAACATCTTTTAGAGCGCTTCTTGAACGAATCTATTTCTATGGAAAAATAGAGCATCTTATAGAATTGGCCGGGGCTTTTGAAGCCAATCTATGGGTGTTCAAGGACTCTTTCATGCATTATGTTAGGTATCAAGGAAAAACAATTCTCGCTTCAAAAGGTACGTCTCTTTTGATGCATAAATGGAAATATTACTTTGTCAATTTCTGGCAATCTTATTTCGACCTTTGGTCTCAACCACGAAGAATCCATATAACCCGATTAGCAAACCATTCCCTTGACTTTCTCGGTTATTTTTCAAGTGTGCGGCGAAAGACTTCAACGATACGTAATCAAATGTTAGAAACTTCATTTGTAATCGATCATGCTATTAAGAAGTTTGATACTATTCTTCCAATGATTCCCCTGATTTCATCCTTGGCTAAAGCCAAATTTTGTAATATATTAGGGCATCCTATTAGTAAGGCCATTTGGATCGATTTATCAGATTCTGAGATTATTGACCGATTCGGGCGTATATCCAGAAATCTTTCTCATTATTATAGCGGGTCTTCCCCCAAAAAAACTTTGTCGCGAATAAAGTATATACTTCAACTTTCTTGTGCTAGAACTTTAGCTCGTAAACATAAAAGTACTGTACGGGCTTTTTTGAAAAGATTCGGATCGGAATTATTCGAAGAATTCTTTACGGCGGAAGAACAAGTTCTTTCCTTGACCTTTCCAAGAGCTTCTTTTATTTCGCGGAGGTTCCATCAAAAAAGGGTTTGGTATTTGGATATTATTTGTATCAATGATTTGGCCAATCATGACTGATTCGTTATGAAAGGGCGTAAATGGCAATTTTGATTCGAATTGAATCTAATAAATAGCAATAATGAAGAACTAACAAAATTTTCCTTATTTCTATTCTGAAATTTACTTGGTAAGAAGGGTCTAAGTATTCCACTTTTTGTCTAATGGCGGAACTTAATTTTAGATGTATACAGAGGGAAAGCCGTGTGCAATGAAAAATGCAAGCACGGCTTGGGGAGAGGTTGTTACTTATTTAACCGGTAACATTATCGACTCCATCCGACTAGTTCCGGGTTCGAATCCCGGGCAACCCATTGTTCTGTCCTGTGAGGTTGTTACTTATTTAACCAGTAAAGTAGAATAAAGTAGAATTATGGGTAGGAATTTCGATTTATTGAATACGGGAAGAGAAGACTACCTTTGCTAGGTTTAGGTAAAGGTATACGAAGAAATTCCTATTTTGTATTGTTGACAATCTTTCCAATGAAACGTACCAAAGAGAGTCGTTTTTCAAACTTTAGCTTGGGCAGAAATATGGCCGGTCATTCCTCTACCCATACGAAGGATTATTAGATTCGATTGGGGTTAGGTTCGATTGGCGTTTTTAAACGGACTCGTGTTAGAATTGTAACTTCCAAAATTCACTCGGATTTTGGAATGGGTAGGGTTCTAGGGCTATACGGACTCGAACCGTAGACTTTCTCGGTAAAACAGACCAAACTGATTCTAATCAAAGTGATCTGAGCTGTTTTAAAGACCCAACATGCATTTTTGTGCATTGGGCTCTTTCATTAACGGATATAAAGATCCGCCAGTCTGCCATATTTTTTGACCGCAAAAAGAGATGGCTCCATGTGCTCTGAGTCATTATTTGGATTCAGATTCAGGAACACTACCAGAGTGTTTCAAGGGGGTTTTATCTTGACGTAGGTCTGCCTATGGCCTAGATTAACCTTAAGTTAAATCAAG